TCCATTAGACAATGGACGCCCTTCTTTCCTATTTTAACATTTTTTCAGAAAAAGAAAAAAAGATTAGACGTATTTAGACGCATTTAGGGATTAAAATAAGAAATAAAAAAGAAGGATGTATATCAAAATGGATAATGCATTTTTTATAAAATAGGAAGTTAAGGAATATATAGCGGAGCGGGTAGCGGGAATCGAACCCGCATCGTTAGCTTGGAAGGCTAGGGGTTATAGTCGACGTTGGTTGATCATTTTTAACATCTCTAATTCAAAACCGAACATGAGATTTTGGTTTCATTCGGCTCCTTTATGGAAGATCCATGTATTCCCACCAGAGAAAAATGAGATCCATAACATCTATGTCAGCTTTTTCCGAATGCATCTAAAGCTACTCGCTTTCTAGATGATCCCTCTAGAAGAGAGGGATTCTATCAAATCTTTCTAGTCTAGTTACTTCGTTCCCTATTTCTACTTGTGGGATCCTAAGGAAAAGAATTTTGTTTCTACCGAGCTTAAATAAGAACCCAAGGGTTCTAGTAAACTAAAACCATCGTTTTATAGCTATTTGGCTTCAACCTACCTTTTCCAGCGCAAAAATTGAAGATGAAGATTTAGTTACGATTGAAAGTTTTATACTATAATCCATAGATCCTTTATTTATACTCATTCAATTGGAAGAATTAAACCAATCAAAAAATTTATGCTTCTTGACTCCATAATCCAATTTTTTTATTCAAATTCTTATTGACTTTTGGATAGAAATCGTGAGAATGTATATTCTTTCCTCAAATATCCTATTGAGGGTTAAAGTATTCAATCTTTTTAAGAAATAAAGTTTTTGATCGGAATATGAAAAAAAAAAATGGAAAGAACCCTTAACTATTGAAGTTGTTAATAGAACGAATCACACTTTTACCACTAAACTATACCCGCTACATATTCATTATTGGGTATGAAGGGATCATTTGTCCAACAAAGTAATTAGACGCAGTCAAGATAGCATCAGAATCATGAAAATTCCAGCATTAATACGTAGAAATGGTTTTCTAGTCTCAATTTAGAAATATGTCTTTTCTATTTGATATTATTGATCTTCTCAGATATCAGAATACCCGCTACATATTCATTATTGGGTATGAAGGGATCATTTGTCCAACAAAGTAATTAGACGCAGTCAAGATAGCATCAGAATCATGAAAATTCCAGCATTAATACGTAGAAATGGTTTTCTAGTCTCAATTTAGAAATATGTCTTTTCTATTTGATATTATTGATCTTCTCAGATATCAGATATATTTCTTTCTTTTCTTTCTTAATACTTCCTTTAGAATCATATGAATATAGAATTCTATACTTTCTATATTATAACTAGAATATATAGAATATTCTATATTAATCTAGATATAGATAATTTCTTAAAGAATTTCTAAGATAATCTACCTAATAGAATTTCGAATAATTAGGAATGAAATGAAAGTAGCTCTTCTTGTTTCAAGAACAATTTTGATTAGATATCAAAACAAAATGAATTCGTTGGAACAAAAGAAGTACTGGCCCGGCCAGTACTTAGCCAGGCCGGGAATAAAACTTTTGTACAAAATAAAAGAAGTAAGGTATTCTTTCTATTGGCTATTGGAGAAATCTGTTTCGAATCATTATAAAAAAAGAAGGAAAATCAAACGTGTCACATCACATGAGGAAAATCAAACGTGTCACATCACATGAGAAATTTACAATTTGGAATGGGGAGAGATGGCTGAGGGGACTAAAGCGTCGGATTGCTAATCCGTTGTACGAATAATTCGTACCGAGGGTTCGAATCCCTCTCTCTCCGACCCCTCCGATCACTTGAGATTTTAGAATTGGAATAAATTTCGATTATTTTCTTTTATAAATCTTTTATCTTTATCTAGTATTTATTCTATTTATTGATAAATTTACCTATGAAAAAATCAATGAAAAACTAAAAACGAATCCCATCTCTTTTTTTTTTTTATTCTTCACGCCCAGGATTACGCCCAGGATCATTAGATAAGAATCCGAAGATGAATAGAGAAACAAAGAATATTACTACTGTGTAAACGAAGAGTTTAAGAGTAAGCATTACAAATCTCCAAGATAAGATCATTTTTTTAAGGAAATAGATCACCTATTTTACTTTTATGACACACACTATACACTATTTTGATATGACGCTCTAAAGATGAAAAAAAAAAGTTTTTTTTATTTATTTTCACGAATTTATTTCTAATGTAATAAGATTAATATTTTTTCGTTACTAAAAATTTCTTTCCATATAATATCTCTAATTAGGTAGATTATGAGATCTTATAAAGGAAAGGTCGGAACAAAAGAAGAAATAAGCTTATTAAATAGAATCGCGCCCTTATTCAAATTGAATTTTAATATAAAAAAAAATTTGCTTTTTGAATAGAGGGTTCCTAATGTCAGGCTTATCTGATCTTATTTATTTTTTCATTTTTATCGAAAACTTACAGCAGCTTGCCAAACAAAGGCTAAGAGAAGAAAGAGTACAGGGATAACCGGCATAACGTCTACGATTGGGTTGAAAAAGGCATAAGCCTCGGGCAATTTGGCGAAAAAAAAACTACTCGAATAAAGGGTAGAATTAAGACAGATACAAATTAAACTAAAGATATTAACCATAACAAAAATTTTTTTGTTCTTAAAGATTAAGATTCAATTGAAATGATAATAAATTATCAGATTGGATTGAGTTGTTTTTCTGAGGGAAAATTTAAAAAGAAAAAAAAAAGGGATAAAAGAAAGAAATTCTTCTTTTTATTTGACTTCTCCCCAATCAAGAATCCTTCCTTACATTCTCCAATCAAATGAGAATACAAGGAATTCTATTTTCATACAATATCTTAATTGAATTCTATAAAATGATCAATGAATCTTTTTGATTCTATATCTATATGTGTTGAATCCTAGCGACAACATGTCCTAGATTTCTTTTGGTTGGTTATTGACGAATAACCAATATTCAGCTTAGTTTTTCTTAGACAAAATCAAAATGGGGCGTGGCCAAGCGGTAAGGCAACGGGTTTTGGTCCCGTTACTCGGAGGTTCGAATCCTTCCGTCCCAGATCGTTTCAATCAGAAACGAAAGATTGTTCTCTATTGAAATTGAAAATTTCATTAAACAATTTTCTGTTTAATGTTGGATACAATGTTATCAATCTTAATTCTAAGAATCTTATCTTTTTTTTTTTTACTAAATTATTTGATTCTTAAATTATTTGATTCTTAAATGTTCTTGATGACTTTCATTAACGATTTTTTGTTTTATATGATGGAGATGGATATGAAAAGATCAGACTCCCCGGATTCTGGTTTTATCTTTGATCTTACCTTACACAAGACTTTTTCTACTCCATAATAATGAAAACAGAGAAACTTTATTCTCAAACCATCTCTCTGTTTTCAATGAAAATCAGATTAAATAGGAGATGGTAAATATTAAGTAAATCATAATAATCATCAAACCAGAATTCATATCATATTAGAATAGAATATATTCTTTATCTTTATAGAAATAGTTTATATATATATTCTAAATATATTCTTTATCTTTATAGAAATAGTTTATATATATATTCTAAATATTCTATTCGAAATTATGAAGATATTGTCTATTATTGTTAATAAGAATATCTTATTATTCTATGTTGATCTATATTGAATATTTATGAATAAATAAAATGAAATATTTCGTTTTAGTAGTTAGTATAGTATTTAGTGAAAGTGGATAAAATTTTTATCCCTTAAATGAAAGTAAAGTCAAAGGCTTTTTTTGAGGTTTATTATTTATTTTTTTTCGTGTTCTTTTTATCATATGATAAAATTTTTATCCCTTAAATGAAAGTAAAGTCAAAGGCTTTTTTTGAGGTTTATTATTTATTTTTTTTCGTGTTCTTTTTATCATATGAAAAAATATGGGGTGAATTTATCGGTTCAGCCAATGACTATTCATGATTTTATATTGAATCAATTGCATACGGTTCCAAATTCCAATAAATTTAGAGGGATGTTATGGTAAAACTTCGTTTGAAACGATGTGGTAGAAAGCAACGTGCGACTTGAAGGACATGATTGGCTGTGGATTCTGACATCCACCATTTTCGATACGAATGAAGATGCTCTTGTCTCGACATAGTTTGTTCTGCTAGGAACCTAATTTCATTTGTCTTGTGTTGATAAATATAAATAAAAAGACTAATGTTATATAATGGTATAACATATGATGGAGCTCGAGCAAAAATGATTGATTCATTTCTTGAGGGAAGAATCTAGGGTTAGTGATAATCAATAAGTTAGACCAACTTTGTAAATATATCATCTATATCTAAAATATAGATAAATGGAGAGGTTCAATTTTAAACAAGTTTGAAAGAAAAAAAGTCGAATTTGTCGAAATTTTCAAACTGTTTCGATCAAGAGTGTATCACAAAGGAATCAATCTTTCTTATGATTTTTCCAGAAAGAACAAAAAACAAAAGGTATGTTGCTGCCTTTTTGAAAAGGAGCAAGGATCACCAAAGTAATGTCTAAACCCAATGATTTCACAAAGCGCAAAGCAAAGACAACGAATTCCGGAACAAGGAAACACTTTTTTCACTTGTCTCAACAATTGGATCAGAATGAGTAAAAAAATAGATCCGAAAGGAGACAAAAAAAGAGGTTAGAGACAGCTCAATAAATTCTAAGGATTTCCTTTCGAACTCTTTAAAAACTATCCAACTTGAGTTAGGAGTACGAATGGAATTTTTTTTTCTGTAAGGAAAAAAGGCTCAAATTACAGTCTAATTCTTTATGGAGCCATTTTTGTTTCTATCTATATAGATAGAAACGGAAATTATAGAAATTCGAATCATTTTTTCTTGAGCCGTATGAGGAGAAAACCTCCTATACGTTTCTAGGGGGGCATCTTTTATCTACATCTATCCCAATGAGCCATCTATCGAATCGTTGCAATTGATATTCGATCCCGAAGAGAAGGAAGAGATCTTCAAAAAGTAGGTTTCTATGATCCGATAAAAAAGAAAACTTATTCAAATGTTCCTGCTATTTTATATTTCCTTGAAAAAGGTGCTCAACCCACAGGAACTGTTCATGATATTTTAAAGAAGGCAGAATTATTTAAATAATTTGAGTTTCTTTTGAGAAAAAAAAAGTAAAAACAAGAGTCATGAATAAAATAAAAAAAGGGTAGTACCTATCTTTGCGTAATTCTTTATTCAAAGTTTGTTATTTTCTTGTTCTATTCATACTTATCTTATTCTGACTGATTTTTTTTTCTTGCTTCTTGTTGTGGAACCCCCCCAGCAAGGGGGGGGTAATCTTTCTTCTTGTATTTTTATTGTACCGGCTTTTTTATTAAAAAAAGCCGAGATTCTATAGAAATTTGTTTTTGAAAAAGTCCATTCATAAAGTCCATTCATATTGACAAAGGCGTCTCGATCAAATATAATTTTATCGTAGATAAATAGATCTTTTTCTCCTCACTCCCTATTGGCTCTTTTTCATAAATGGGTGGGTTTGCTTTATTTTTTTGTTTATACAAATAAACAAAACGTATTTTCTTAGCTAAAATCAAAAAATTTGATAAAATTGGGTGGTTTTTCGAATTTTCAATTCTATTTTGAATCTCTTTTTTTTGAACCGGATCCGCTTTATATTTTGGTGGTTCAATTTGTTGCTAGTTCCGTGTTTTGACTCAGCTGTGCAGTGCAACTCCATTGATTTTTTTTATTTCTTTTTTTTTTTTGTATTTCGATCATATCTACACTTCATATTGATCCGGGTTGCTAACTCAACGGTAGAGTACTCGGCTTTTAATTGCGACTAGGATCTTTTACGCATTTGGATGAAGAAATTCGTCTAGACTATTGGTAGAGTTTAGAAGACCGCGACTGATCCTGAAAGGTAATGAATGGAAAAAAAAGCATGTCGTAAAAAGAATAGAAAAATAGAATCATAGAAAAAGAAGAAATCTAGTGCTCATAATAGGACGAATATAAGAATTTTTTCTTTTTTTTAGTTCGGTAAAGTATTTGATAGGCGGGTCTAGTGAATAAATGGATAGAGCCTTATGGCTCCAATTCGAGTAAGACAAAAAAGCAACGAGCTTCCCTTCTTAATTTGAATGATTACCCGATCAAATTACTAATTAGACGTTAAAAATATATTAGTGCCTGATGTGAGAAAAGGTTCTTTTTTGAATTGTGAGTGGACCTTTGATTTTTTTTTTTTTAATCCTAATTATTCTTTATTATGGGTTGGAGACGGATGTGTAGAAGAAATAGTATAGTGATAAAAAAAGAATTTCTTTTCCAAAGTCAAAAGAGTGATCGAGGTGCAAAAATAAAAGATTTTTACCCCCTTTCCTTCTTTTTTTTTATTGTTATTTTAGTTATATTAATAAGAAAAATAAAACAAAATTGTATAGAAAGGAAAAAGATCTGTAGATTGGACTCTCTGCCTCCGGGGTATATATTCTTTGTTTGTTCTTACTTTTATATAATCTTTTACTTCGTAGAATTCTAATATTTTCTTATAGTTAGAGTCTTTTAGTATAAGACAACCAATATACTAAATGCAATATACACATACGCCGTTCTGACCATATTGCACTATGTATCATGTATTATTTCATAACACAAAAAGTGCCTCCCTTTTTTGGTTCCAGTAGAAATATATGTAAATTGCAGAATTACAAGGAAATTTCTCTTGAAAAAAGATAGATTTCGGCAACAAAACTTCCTATATCCGCTACTCCTGAAGGAGTCTATTTACTCACTTGCTCATGATCATATCTTCAACAGTTTGATTTTTTCCGAACCTGTGGAAATTCTTGGTTATGACAAGAAATCTAGTTTAATACTTGTGAAACGTTTAATTACTCAAATGTATCAACAGAAATCTTTGATTTTTTCGTTGAATGATTCTAACAAAAATGGATTTTGGGGTCACAAGAATTCTTTTTCTTCTCATTTTTTTTCTCAAATGGTATCAGAAGGTTTTGGAGTCATTATGGAAATTCCATTCTCGTCGCGATTAGTATCTTCCCTTGAAGAAAAAAAAATACCAAAATCTCATAATTTACGATCTATTCATTCAATATTTCCCTTTTTAGAGGATAAATTCTCGCATTTAAATTATGTGTCAGATCTACTAATACCCCATCCCCTCCATCTGGAAATCTTGGTTCAAATCCTTCAATGTTGGATCAAAGATGTTCCTTCTTTGCATTTATTGCGATTTTTTTTCCACGAATATCATAATTTGAATAGTCTCATTACTTCAAAGAAATTCATTCACGTCTTTTCAAAAAGAAAGAAAAGATTCTTTTGGTTCCTACATAATTCTTATGTATATGAATGCGAATATCTATTCCTGTTTCTTCGTAAAAAGTCTTCTTATTTACGATCAACATCTTCTGGAGTCTTTCTTGAGCGAACACATTTCTATGGAAAAAGA